AATCGGAAGGAAGAAAAATTTTTTTTTTTTTTCAGTCTGGTTGCGAGGTCTAAATAGTGAGTATGAATCATAGTTCCATTTTTTTTTCTTGATCCACTCTATGTATTTCGTGTTCCAGATACTAGAATAAATAATATAATATCCGACGAATTAGAATCATCTTGATAGAGAGAACAGGTCTTTTCTATGTATTATCAATAGGATCAATTCTAACAAGTCACACACTCATATTCCAGAGATACCAAAACAAAAAAATCCACGGTCGAACTACCAGAATGTATAGAAATGCGGAGCTTAAAGCAGAAAGGCCCTTTTTGGATGGAAAAACTATGACTTCATAGTTTTAGTTAGTAGAAACCTAATTCATTAAAATTCCGTCCAGTAAAACAGAAGAATTATAAATTTCTAAAATGATAGATAGGAATATCGCGAATAAAGCCATTGCAACCCCCATAAAAGGAGTAGTCCCCCAACCCGGAGCTACTTTCCCATATTCCGAATTCAAGGGTTTCAATAAACTACCTGCGCCAGTTCGTTTTGGCCTAGGTCTAGAACTATCTTCAACGGTTTGTGTAGCCATAAATTCTATTTAATCATTGGTGTTGACTTTGTATACTATTCCGTTGTAGTTGTAAATACACGATCTTTTCATAGATCCATTGTAATCTTGAAATTCTAGAAAAATGGAAACAGCAACTTTAGTCGCCATCTCCATATCTGGTTTACTTGTAAGCTTTACTGGGTATGCCTTATATACCGCGTTTGGGCAACCCTCTCAACAATTAAGAGATCCATTCGAAGAACATGGGGACTAATTGAAGTAAGAAGTCTCCCAGATGGGAGACTTCTTACTTCAATTAAATTATTTCATTTTTTAGTCGGAACCTTAGGTGGTTCTCGGAAGAAGATAGCGAAAAAAATTATCCCTAAAGTCGAAACTAAAAGGAACGTATAAACCAATGCTTCCATAGATTCGATCGTGGTTTATTTACAATTATAACTTCCACACCTATTCACTTCTCATTTGGGATCATTTCCCATATAAAAAAGAAAAAGAGTCAAAGAAAGGACAGGAGATGTTTCCCATGTCAAATCAAAAAAGAGAGGTGAAAAATACCATAGCAATGCGGTATCAGACTGTCTGTCTCCTTGTAGTTGGATCCCCAACTTTTTGGAATGTTCCAAATTCCACTTGAGCATCCAAGTCTGGATCAATACCAGCAAAAACATCTCGGAATAAGGTTCGAGCCCCATGCCAAATGTGTCCGAAAAAGAAGAGCAAAGCAAAAGTAGCATGACCAAAAGTGAACCAACCCCTTGGACTGCTCCGAAAAACACCATCTGATTTCAAAGTAGCTCGATCTAATTCAAAAATTTCTCCTAATTGGGCACGCCTCGCATATTTTTTTACAGTAGCAGGATCAGAATAACTTACTCCATTAAGTTCGCCACCATAGAACTCCACCGTTACGCCTACTTGTTCAACGCTATATTTGGATTCTGCTCTTCTAAAAGGAACGTCTGCTCTCACAATTCCCTCTTCATCTACCAAAACTACCGGAAATGTTTCAAAAAAAGTAGGCATACGACGTACAAAAAGCTCGCGCCCTTCTTTATCTCTAAAGACGGGATGTCCTAACCATCCAACAGCTATTCCATCCCCATTGTCCATTGAGCCTGCTCTGAATAATCCTCCCTTTGCCGGATTATTACCAATATAATCATAAAAAGCTAATTTTTCGGGAATTTTAGACCAAGCTTCTGATAAACTAAGATTTTCGGCTAACCCATCGCTAACTCTTCGATATATTTCTTGTTGAAAGTATCCCTGATCCCACTGATAACGAGTAGGCCCAAATAATTCGATTGGGGTAGTTGCTGATCCATACCACATAGTTCCGGCAACTACGAAAGCTGCAAAAAAAACAGCAGCGATACTACTGGAAAGTACAGTTTCAATATTGCCCATACGCAATCCTTTGTATAGACGTTGAGGAGGGCGGACACTAAGATGGAATAGGCCCGCTAATATGCCCAATGTACCCGCAGCAATATGATGCGAAGCTATTCCTCCCGGAACGAAAGGATCAAAACCTTCTGCACCCCACGCAGGATTTACAGCTTGTACTTTTCCAGTTAGTCCATAAGGATCGGATACCCATATCCCAGGACCATACAAACCGGTTACATGAAATGCACCAAAGCCAAAACAAGCCACCCCTGCAAGAAATAAATGAATTCCAAAGATCTTGGGCAAATCCAAAGAGGGTTTTCCCGTCCGCTCATCACAGAATATTTCTAGGTCCCAATATACCCAATGCCAGATAGCTGCCAAGAAACACAAGCCAGAAAACACAATATGTGCACCTGCCACACCTTCATAACTCCAAATACCCGGATTTGTTATAGTTCCTCCTGAAATACTCCAACCACCCCAGGAATTGGTTATTCCTAAACGAGTCATGAAGGGGATGACGAACATACCCTGTCTCCACATTGGATCCAGAACAGGATCAGAGGGATCAAAAACCGCTAATTCGTATAAAGCCATCGAGCCAGCCCAACCAGAAACTAGAGCTGTATGCATTATATGCACCGAAAGCAATCGACCCGGATCATTCAATACGACAGTATGAACACGATACCAAGGCAAACCCATGGAAATACCCCTTTAGCAAAGAAAAATAGACACGATGTCGTTTTATTTTATCGCATTGGAAAAGACTATCCATATCCTATGTACCTAACCCTTTTAGGGGATTCTGTGTCAGAAAGCGTGAATATTTATTTCATTCCATTAAAAATAAGAAGCCAATTCTGTTTGTAAGAAGAAAGAGAAGCAGATCTATTCTATACTCGATAAGTGCCAATATGCAATGGGTAACTTGGGCTATTTCAAAAAACGAAGAATAGATCCCTAATCCCTCTTTGTTTATCATTCGAATCACAGATTCCTTTTTCTTTATTCAATCTGTCTTACCTTCCTTATATGTATAATTTTTCAATCTAGGTATCATTTCAATCTATGTATTAATAGAATCTATAGTATTCTTATAGAATAAGAAAAAAATGAAGATAATAAACTGCAGATTCTTTCTTTCTCTTCCATTCTTAAGTTTCCATATTAAAGTGTAGTTTTCTTACTTAAATTTAATAATATTAATCTAATATGCCCATTGGTGTTCCAAAAGTACCTTACCGGATTCCCGGAGATGAAGAAGCGACTTGGGTTGACTTATACAATGTTATGTATCGAGAAAGGACACTTTTTTTAGGTCAAGAGATTCGTTGCGAGATCACGAATCATATTACAGGTCTCATGGTATATCTCAGTATAGAAGATGGAATTAGCGATATTTTTTTGTTTATAAACTCCCCTGGGGGATGGCTAATCTCAGGAATGGCGATTTTTGATACGATGCAAACGGTGACACCAGATATATATACAATATGCCTCGGAATAGCCGCGTCCATGGCCTCCTTCATTCTGCTTGGAGGAGAACCTACTAAGCGTATAGCATTCCCTCACGCTAGAATTATGCTTCACCAACCTGCTAGTGCTTATTATCGGGCAAGGACACCAGAATTTTTACTAGAAGTGGAAGAGTTACACAAAGTTCGCGAAATGATCACAAGAGTTTATGCACTAAGAACAGGCAAGCCTTTTTGGGTTGTATCCGAAGACATGGAAAGGGATGTTTTTATGTCAGCAGACGAAGCCAAAGCTTATGGACTTGTCGATATTGTAGGGGATGAAATGATTGACGAGCACTGCGATACTGATCCAGTATGGTTTCCAGAAATGTTTAAGGATTGGTAGTGGCTGAATTTCTTGTAAATTTATTTCAAACCTAAATTCGGGTTTTATGCGATTTTTAGAAAATAGAAATACTTCATGATGATGAATCATCAGGTTAAGATCGATCTAAACCAATCCATTTTTTCTATATACATACGACATGCCAACGGTTAAACAACTTATTAGAAATGCAAGACAGCCAATACGAAATGTTAGAAAAACGCCCGCGCTTAAGGGATGTCCTCAGCGTCGAGGAACATGTGCTAGGGTGTATGTGCGACTCGTTCAGATCATGAGTTCAAACAAATAAGACAAATTTGGAAGTATCCATGATCGGTACCAATGAATAGGATAGAGAAGCTCTATCTTAGATTTTTACGGTATATGGAATTTATGGTTTTCTTTGGTGCAAATCCAATCATCTAGATTGGAAGAAGCAATCCCCCCATTGGTAACAAATGGTTATCCATTAAGCGGAGGAAATAGTAATAAAAAGAAAAGGCTTATGCTCCTTTATCTTAAAAGAACGGACTAAAGGGTCAGCTACTTAGCCAACTTTCATAATTAAATACCGTCACTGTATGAATAACTCTTATTTATTGTGAAAAGAGCTATTTACTCTATAATGGATAGGTAGAGCCAAAGAATGTGAATTATACAAGTTCACAATATCTTTTGATAAAAGAAAGGGCTCCGGTGTATAGAGAGGGCCTCACCGTTTAAAAGGGAACCATAGAAACGATGGAACCCACTGTTTTTTTAGTATCGTTAGAATTTGTTATTTCTATGCGAAATAACTGAAGGGGATAGAATTAAAAATCGTGGTTGGGAAGGTTATAGTAGCAAAAGCCATTGGAATTAATATTTTATATATCGGAATAATCCGTTTTGTTATTAATGGGAAAAAGAGCGGTTAAAAGAAGAGAAATCATTAGTTATTCATTAAAGTTAATTTGATTCAATGACCAGAGTTCCGCGAGGATATATAGCTCGGAGACGACGAACAAAAATGCGTTCATTTGCCTCAAACTTTAGAGGGGCTCATTTAAGACTTAATCGAATGATTACTCAACAAGTAAGAAGAGCTTTTGTTTCTTCTCATCGAGATAGAGGCAGGCAAAAGAGGGATTTTCGTCGTTTGTGGATCACTCGGATAAACGCAGCAACACGCATATATAAAGTCTTCGATAGTTATAGTAAATTAATACACAATTTGTACAAAAAGGAATTGATTCTTAATCGTAAAATGCTTGCACAAGTAGCTGTACTAAATCCAAATAATCTTTACACGATTTCCAATAAAATAAAGACCATCAATTAAAAGGATAAATAAAGTAATATACAGGAATAATTAAAACCAAATTCCCGGAGAGGGAACTCCGGGAAGATACAATAAATTAAGATTAAGTGGTAGGAATCAACGAGCATGTTGCAATAAATAAAAAAACTATTTCTTTTTTCCCATTTTTCTTTCTTTTCTTAGAACAAACACAAGAATCTAAACTGGATTACTTTATTTATATATGAGTCTGACCCTTTTGAATAAAACATCAACAATCGGAACTTAAGCTCCGATTGTTGTTTCTTAAATTCTGGTTGGAGTTTCTTAAATTTCGATTGGAATTGAACTTTTGTGTTAATTGAGGAATATGTCTATTTTTTCTGTGTCTAGGACCAGTAATTATTGAAATTGACTGGGCTTGAAATTGCTTCTCATTCTCATAGTTACGAAATGGTAAGAAAGATAAAATACGAGCCTGTTTTATAGCAAGAGTAATTAATCTTTGTTGTTTCAAGGTTAATCTATTTATTCGTCTGGATAATATTTTTCCTTGTTCACTAATAAATCGATTAATTAAACTCATGTTTCTATAATCAATTCGATCCCCCGGACCAATTCGGGAACGCCTACGAAAAGTTTGTTTGGATTTACGAAAAGTTTGTTTGAATTTACGAAAAGGTTGCTTGGATTTATGAAAAGTTTGTTTGGATTTACGAAAAGGTTGCTTAGATTTACGAAAAGGTTGTTTAGATATATACATGATTTATTCCTTATTTAAAAATTTGAAAAAAAAAATGGATTTCTTTATTTTATTAATTTTAGATCCAGAAGAAGTAGTCTTTCTTTGGTCCATATATTATTTGATTCATATACTATATATAAAAATATAAAAAAACCTCTATACATATGAAATAATATCTACCTAAAATCAGATGATTTCTATTTTGTATTCTATCTATGTTCTATATTCTATATATTAAATTAAGAAAATAAGACTATGTTCTAATAAGACTATGTTCTATATATTAAATAAGAAAATAAGAAGTTCTTACTCTTTCTGTTCTTTAGATTTAGAAAAATCAAAAATACGATGCTCCTATTTCTTTATTTCATTATGAGTCGTATGCTTGCGGCAATAACGACAAAATTTTCTTAATTCTAATTGTCCGGGTGTATTGTGGCGATTCTTTTGAGTACTATATCTAGAAATCCCCGTCGATTCCTTATTGGTACCCTTTCGAACACAACCGATACATTCCAAAATCACTCTGATTCTAACATCTTTGCCCTTGCCCATGAACCTCCTTTCCTTTTTGGATCGACTTAACTTAATTCTTATACATGTTCTTTTATTCTTCTATATTGGAATTGGATCCGAAAAAGAAGAATAAAATCCAATAGAATACAAAATTTTTGAAATTTGTAAATTAAGTAATAAAAAATGAAGAAATAATTAAAGAATACAATCTTTGTCGAATTAGCAAGGATTTTGCTTCGAAATCCTTAGCAAGCCTGGCTCTAGCCTCTTTCTATGCTCGGATTTGTGAGGCCTGACTTAGCTTGGATACGGCTTTTAATTAAATTTATGTTTTCTTCCAAAATGAGATTTACCAAATTTTTCATGACTCTTAGGTTCAACCCAATCCATCTTTTCTTTCTTTTTGCTTCGTATACTAAAAAAGGATTGAAGAAAAATTTTTGCCATGTCACGAAGAATTCTATATCTCGCACAGGAATAACTAGAATTAAAAAAAAGGGAATGACAAAGCATCTGGGAATAAACGATTAATTTCTATCAATAAACCTGCTAAAGCCCCAAACCATAGAGTACTTAGCACGGGTGCTACAGAGAGGTATGTTTTTATATCCCGCATTGAAAATCCTCCTTCCTTATTGGAATACATATATGATCAGATACTCTTGCCCAAGATCGTTTGTATTTCTTTAGGCGAGATTCCTAACTAAAAAACAGAATAAATATTCTATATATATAGAATGAACCATATAGACGAGATTTGCCTATCCCTAAAAAAGAAAAAGATGACCCCTTCTTCCTATACATTACTAAGGAATAGTAATCTTTCTTTTATAGTTGAAATTCAACTGGATTTTAGATATATATCCTTGCTTGATTATATGAGACCAAAAACAAGAAATGACAAGAAAGTTCTATATAGATAGAGAAATAGAAGAAAATTACGATGTGGAAAACAAGAAAGGAATTGTGTACAATGGCATTGTACAACAATTTGGAAAAGGGATGTAGCGCAGCTTGGTAGCGCGTTTGTTTTGGGTACAAAATGTCACAGGTTCAAATCCTGTCATCCCTACCTATTACTTCTCTCTTCTTTATGGGCAGTAGCGGGGAGATGGGGATATAACTTGAATTTGTGGATACTATACGTACGTGAGACACGTT